CAGATTTCCTCCGCTTAATGGATAACCATTTGTTATCAATGGAGAATTGCTTATCATCTTAAATTGAGGTGATTGGATTTGCACCAATGGAAACCATAAATTTCATACACAATAGAGGGATAGGGATATGATAGATTTTTTTATTTTTAGATAGTGAATGGAGTTTGTTTTTCCATTCTATCCTATTCATCGGTATTGATCATGGATACTGGAAAAATTGTTTTCTTTCTTTTGGGCTAGCTCATGATCTGAACGAGTCGCACATACACCCTAGTACATGTTCCTCGACGCTGAGGGCATCCCCCAAGAGCGGGGGATTTCGTGACATTTCGGATTGGCTGTCTTGTATTTCTAATAAGTTGTTTAATAGTTGGCATGTTGAATCATATCCATAATATGATGGGCTGGTTTAGATCGATCCTAACCAGATGATTATGAATTACTTCTAGTTAATATTCTATTAAATAAGTTTTAATAGATAGAATATTAAACTTGGTAAAATAAAAAGATAAAATCTCAAATCACGGAGTTGGGCGAAATCCATGCTATTTTCATGCAACCGCTACAAGATCAACAATTCCATAAGCTTGGGCTTCTGTTGCTGACATAAAAACATCTCTTTCCATGTCTTCGGATACAACCCATAAAGGTTTACCCGTTCTTTGTACATAAACCCTTGTGAGGGTTTCACGCAGTTTCAGCAGTTCTTCCGCTTCCAGGATAAATTCTCCCGTTTGTGCCTCATAAAAAGAACTAGCAGGTTGATGGATCATTACCCTGATGATATAACATAATAAAAGGTTCCTCTATCTCGCATGATGAAAGGAAGAGAAAAGAAAGAAAGATAAAGAATAACAAGCAAAAAAAAGATAGAATTGAACAACCGTACAGGCATCTTTTGTGCGTTGCATACGGCTCTACAATCAAATTGACCCTTACCTTCCATCAAAGACAGAGAAAAATAGGATCTATCAGACCCATATCGGTAAATGATCAAATTACCACCCTTCCTTTCCAAGGAGTTTAAAAATACTATGATGGCTCCGTTGCTTTATATATTTATGATTTTTTTTGTCTGTGATTCAGCAATCCCAAAGTTTCTTTTTGAGCCGATCAAATAAAATAAGGAAAAAATAATCTTATTTTATTTTTTATTTTCGCACTCTTTCATAACATATGTTAAAAGTCCTCTAGTGTGAAAACAAAAAAGTTTGTGACGCTGAACTGGACTCCCGATAGATAAGATAAAATCGGAAATACCTTTAATCTCATACTACTCTTTCGATACATAATCGAATGTTTTGAAAAAACAATAAAAAACTTTCTCATATCGAATTCAAAGTGCCATGCTATTATTACTTAATATTCATATTTCATATGGCGAAGGCATAGTCTTTTTTTTTTTTTCTCTCAAATAAAAACCTCATTGGCGCCAAGCGTGAGGGAATGCTAGACGTTTGGTAATTTCTCCTCCGACTAGGATAAAAGATCCCATTGAAGCGGCTAATCCCATGCATATTGTATGTACATCTGGTCGCACAAATTGCATAGTATCATAAATAGCTACTCCGGGTATTACCCATCCGCCAGGAGAGTTTATAAACAAATACAGATCTTTGGTATCATCCTCGATACTGAGATATACCATAAGACCAATAAGCTGATTCGATATTTCACTATCAACCTCTTGGCCTAAAAAAAGTAATCTTTCTCGATAAAGTCGGTTGATTAGGGTAAAGTTGTATCCCTTAGGAACCGTACATGCATCTTTTGACGCATACGGTTCAAAAAAAAAAAATTGCGAAAAAAAACGAATCAATGTGTAGATTCCAGTCCTCTTTCTTTTTTCATAGCAGGTTTCTAACGAAAGGACTTTTTCTTCGATTTTTCAATAAAGACGAGTTTTGACTCCTTTCCTTATAATAAAAAAAAAGAATTCACTAAACTTATCGAATTAACTTCTCATTGATGTATTGTTTCATCGAGATCCAATCCAAATCACGATGTAATTTTCTTGTTCTTGAATGGGCCTCGTTAATCTTTTTAGGTTTATGCTCTACTCCGGGTAAAGATCCGCCCGATTTCTATTTGCACATATAGGACAAATGCTCTCATTACCATTTCTTGTTGTTATGACTTTCTTTTTTTTTCAATTCATTTCATGCCTTCCGCCAAATATTTGATGTATTCATCCATTCGATTGATTAACATTGATTAATTGAGACCGCTTCTCTTTCCAAACGGGATCTCTTTACAAATAGGAATTATTTATGATACAAGTAGTAATCATAGATATATTACCAATTGGGTTTTTCTAAACGGAGCCTGGATACTTCATTTTATTAGCCCAACCAACCCAACCATAAATTATTCTAATTGATAATAGTAATCTGAATCCCCCCCAAAAATGGATTTGATTTAATAGTACCTCACGCTCCAAATTTTTGATGATTCAATTAATCTTTCTTGGGCGAAACCGAGGATATCTCGATCGGGGGAG